GTTATTTCTTCCATGGCCCCAAGGGTGCCAATATTTGCACGGATCGTACGGAAATGTAACTCATTATTCAAACAACTATTTAGAGTTCCTAGAGCCCCTTGTAAGGCTTGTTGGAAAACTTGTTGCCGGACCTGATTAATCGATCTTTGTTGTTCAAAATTAAGGGTTTCATTTTTGAAAGTTTCTAATCGTTCCAAACTATCACAAGTGGCATTAATTAAATTTACTTTTTCGAGTTCTATCTCGGAATATCCATTCCTTCGATACTCATCTGCTTCAATTTCCGCCTTTCGTAATCGAGCCCGGGCTCTTTCAAGCTGCTCAATGGACCCTTTACGTAATTCTTCCGAATTTTGAATAGTATTCAAGATCCTCTGTTTTCGATTATCTAATAAATCATTTAATGAAAGTAGATTATCTTACTATTCATTTCAAAATTTCCATGATCTCTTCCCGAACCAAACATGAATCTTTCAATTCATTTGGCTCTCACGCTCAATTATTTATTTTATGGACATTCCCATATCATTTAATGTAATGAGCCTGCCCTCTCTTTTCTGCTCATATTCAAAGATATTGAAACTGATATAAGACCAGAATATTAGGAGGGCTCTTCTGACCAGACAAAAAATCTATCTATAATTGTCAGCAAAGTTGTTTCTTTATTTGTTTTTTATTTAATTTCTATTTATATAGATTTTATTTCCCCTTTTCTTCAAGTCTTCAAATAAATCCAAAAATTCCCCCTTTTATACATAGGTCGTCGCTTCGGCATTGAATAAAAAAGGGCAAAGCGCCCATTCTCTAGTAAATGGTTTCAAATAATTTTATCAATATGAGTGTTCTATATCAGATGAATTACTGACTATTATTTTGAAACCGTTTTATTTTGGTACTAACGTAGTGGTAGAAAGAGTACCGTGTTATGCCTGGACTTCAAACAGTTTAGCTTTAACCATGTCAACGGTCTCACATTATTGGTTGATAGAGAATCAAAGTGGATTTACCAATGAGTCACGAAATGCTGTGGTTCTTACATATGATTTATGAATTTATTCAGAAGTAATTCGTCGAGATAGTGCACCTTTCTTTACTATTTTTCCTATACTAGAAAAGGTAAAGTAACATAAATAAAGTGCGGCTGGTTGGATCCAACCTATATTTTTGAAATATACAACTCGTACACACTCCCTTTCCAAAAAAAATCAATACGCCAAGCACTACAGTTAGATTTATTGTATTTGTTGCTAAAATATCAGTATTAAATCTGAAACTCCCGGCGGATGGCCAATAGACAAAAGAAACAAAAAAATCGGTTACATTTTTCATATGCTCTCCTCTTTCTTATAGATAAGACTAACAAAGAACAGAGTTCTTTTTGTATCACCTCGCTCGCCCTTCTTTGATCAATTCATTTTTATTCATTTTAAAAATTTTCTTTTCTTTATGGGAATAAATTGAATACATTAATTGAATTTGAGAAATTTAATTTTTTTTTAGTTTACAATAAAAAGTTATTAGGTTAGGTCCTAGGTATCGCGTCAATTGCGAAATATCTAATTTGTCAAAACGCCTGCTAAAAAAAGTTTTAATTGTACTAACTAAGAGCGGGAAGGAAGAAAGCGGGCGGATCCGCTAATTGCTCATCCTCAAATAAGTCGGGGGCATTGTCTCAACAAATAAGTAATTGAATTGTAGGAGTAAAGTGTTGATCTAATTCGAGGAAACAAACGGCAAGTCTGAGTTAATAATAAAAAAATACGTACTTTTTTCACATTTCTAGGATGAAATTAAACAAAAGGATTCGCAAATAAAAGCGCTAATGCAACAACCAATCCGTAAATAGTTAAAGCTTCCATAAAAGCTAGACTAAGCAATAAAGTACCTCGTATTTTACCCTCTGCTTCTGGTTGTCTCGCAATACCTTCTACAGCTTGGCCTGCAGCAGTACCTTGACCAACCCCAGGTCCAATAGAAGCAAGCCCTACGGCCAATCCAGCAGCAATAACGGAAGCGGCAGAAATTATTGGATTCATAGTGAGTTCCTCGTAAAAAAAAAAAAGAAATGGTTAATGACACAATCAACCCATTTTTAACCAATGAATTATTACTTACTTTTTATCACTAAGATCTATGGGATCGAAGTAACTAAGATATCTCGTTTTTCTTTGAGTTTCTACTCATGATGGAATTTTTTTTAATCATATGCGTATGGTTCTAGTTATTGCATCTTTTTGTTTCAAACCATCCTCTCTTTCAATTCTTCATTTTTTACTCTTCTCTATCTGCGAGTTCATCCGTTTTTCATTCAATTCACAATCACAGACAAAAAAGAAGGACTTATATGGGATATGGGTATCCATCTAAATGGGGTGGGCTGGAAAAAACAATATACTAGGAAAAAATATAATATGAATCTTCTATGTGTATATTAATTATACATTAATTATATGTATATTCGTAGGGATTAGGTATACCCTATAATAACTAGTGAATAGCTAATATCACATATACATTTGTTTCTTCCATAACGTAAACCACCCGTATTTTATATTTCTATTGAATCGGACTCTAAAAGAATTTTAATTCTTCGAAACATACGCAGGAACTGGACTTATAGACATTACATATATCTAGTTTGATCCCCCTTTTGACAATTCCGCACTATCCTTTTACTCCTACGACACTAGCTAGGTCATAGATATGTATTTGGTATCTATTATGTTCCATAACTAAGTGATTCTTTTGAACTAACCATGCATGAATTAGGATAAGCTTAAACAAAGACTATTTCAAAAGCGAGTCAATGATGACCCTCCATGGATTCGCCTATATAAGCCGCGGCTAAAGTTGCAAAAATAAGAGCTTGAATACCGCTTGTAAATAATCCAAGAAACATAACAGGTATAGGAACTACTGAAGGTACTAAAGAAACAAGAACAACAACTACTAATTCATCAGCCAATATATTTCCGAAAAGTCGAAAACTAAGAGATAAAGGTTTTGTAAAATCTTCTAGGATGTTAATTGGTAAAAGTATTGGAGTTGGTTGAATGTATTTCCCGAAATAACCCAATCCTTTTTTTGTAAGACCTGCATAAAAATATGCCACTGACGTGGGTAAAGCTAAAGCAACAGTAGTATTTATATCATTCGTAGGTGCAGCTAACTCCCCGTGAGGTAACTGTATGATTTTCCATGGTAAAAGAGCACCTGACCAGTTAGAAACAAAAATAAATAGGAACATAGTTCCTATAAAGGGAACCCAAGGACCATATTCTTCTCCAATCTGAGTTTTGCTCAAGTCTCGAATAAATTCAAGGACATATTCGAAGAAATTCTGACCGTCGGTCGGAATGGTTTGTGGATTCCGTACAGCTATGACGACCGAACCTAATAAGATAGCAATTACGACCCAAGAAGTGATAAGTACCTGGGCATGGATTTGTAAACCCCCTATTTGCCAATATAAATGTTGGCCTACCTCTACACCTGATATATCGTATAACCCCTTGAGTGTTTTAATGGAACATGGTATAACGTTCATATTGTCCTCTAACAGAAATCGAACTTAAAAAATAAATTATTTTGATTCAACCATCTCTTTATCAACTCACCTACTTTAATCATTAATCCTATATTTAATATTTGGGATACCGATAAATCACAGGGCATAATATCAATATACCCATAAATTTTGATCTTTATCTCTTTTAAAAATGAAAGAAAAGAATAGTAACCGATCCAATAAATCGATCGAGTTTCCAAATAATTAATGAATCTTATTATTCTTAATCATAATCAACGATTTCTCATATAGCTAGAACGACCCTCGCAGATTGCGAATACTAATTTGTTAAGAATAAATCGGATTGAAGCTATAGCATCGTCGTTGGCCGGAATCGAAATATCTGCGAGATCCGGATCACAATTTGTATCGATTAAACAAATGGTCGGAATCCCCAAAATGACACATTCTCGAAGAGCCGTATATTCTTCTTGTTGATCAAGAATGATTACAATATCAGGCAACCCCGTCATATATTTGATCCCACCCAGATATGTTTGCAAGGTAGATAATTTTCTCTTGAACATTGCTGCATCTCTTTTGGGGAGACGATTGAATTTCCCCATCTTTTGTTCTGCTCTTAAGTCCCTGAACTTATGAAGTCTCGTTTCCGTAGTGTACCAATTCGTTGACATACCACCGAGCCATTTTTTATTAACATAATGACACCGAGCCCCTATTGCTGCTGATGCTACTGAACCCGCTGCTTTATTTTTTGTACCGACGATTAAAAAGTTTTTTCCCCCACTTGCTGCATCAAAAACTAAATCACAGGCTTCTGATAAAAAACGAGCAGTTATCATAAGATTTGTAATATGAATACCTTTACGTTTAGCAGAAATGTAAGGGGCCATTCTAGGATTCCATTTCCTAGTACCATGACCAAAATGAACTCCCGCCTCCATCATCTCTTCCAAATTGATGTTCCAATATCTTTTTGTCATTTTTCCCCACACTTCCTTTTTTTACAAAGAGACAAGGTACCTTAAAATAAATAATAATTGTTCCGACGGAACTTTATACTGCGGATTGAACGTAGATACACGGTCCAAACCGTGAATTTCCTTTAATTACTTATCGATTATTAAATCAATAATCGGACAGACAGTTCCAGATAGTTAAAGAAAAAAGAAGAGATTCATTCTTTTTTCTTAGGAATCATTAAATCGCATAAATAATTGTTCTGATCTCTCGTGAAAATTGTTTTGGGCACAAGAACAAAAAAATTCTCTATGGTATAATAAAATATCTCTCATTTCTGACTCAAATAGATTCTTTCTTTTTATTTCCAAATCAATGTTTTTGCCTTGCCTTGAATGGTGCACTAATTTTTTGAATCCGGTACCAACGGGGATAATCCCCCCCAGAACAACGTTTTCTTTTAGGCCTTTTAACCAATCAATACGACCTCGTAAAGCAGCTTTTGCTAAAACTCGAGCGGTTTCTTGAAAACTCGCTTCAGATATGAAACTTTGAGTATTCAGAGATGTTCTCGTTATTCCCAATAAGATTGCCCGATAACTGATCGCTTCGCCCAAAGCACGCCCCGCTCGTTCCGCCCGCAAGAATCCGATTAATTCTCCAGGTAAAAAAACATTAGACATTCCGTCTTCTGAAACCAACACTTTTGATGTTATTTGACGTACAATAATCTCTATATGTCTATTATGGATCTGTACCCCCTGAGATCGATAAACCTTTTGGATTTTATTAACTAAAGAGATATGACTTTGGATGGTGGTTAGCTCAGCTCCAACCAAGAATCCCCAGGGGATTCCAAGAATTCTTGGTATACGTTTATTCCAACTTTCAACTCTCTTTTCGAGGTTCATCGATATTGATTCAATCGAACGCACTTCTAAGACTTGTTCCACTTTTGGAAGACCCTGCGTTATGTCACCGGATCTCGATTTTTCATATATAAATGTAACTAATGGCTCTCCTTCATAAAGTATTTTGCCATACTGGCCATGAACAGTTGCTCCCGGAGTAGCCAAATAGGGCTTAGAGGATCTTATAACTAAAAAATCAACATGAACAATTACAATTTGCCCGGATTTTTTTATGTGTGGCCCGTATTTGAATAAACATATATTTTCACAAAGAAATTGTCCAAGGCGAATTATTGTAGGTGTCTCCTCACAAGAATCGTGATGGAGAAAACACCAATTCAAATGGAATGGATTCAAAATGATATTACGGTATGGATCCGGATTATAAACCCTACTATTTTCATCCATTAAACAGTAGTTAAATACTTGAAGTACTCGGAAAGTCTGTTTCAAATTGGTAAGTAGCAAATATTTATTTAACAAGATCCGATTATGAGTTAATAAATTATAAGATGAATAAAAATTCGCTATTTTAGGTACAATAGTACCCAGGGGACCCAACAAATCTCTAATTTGAATTATGGGATTCAATTCTTTTGTACCATTGTTATATTTCAAACCTTTGAATAGACCAATTTGAAAACAATTGGATGATGATAAAATCATCAAAGATTGGCATTCCTTATTTCGACTCAACAACGTACCAACAGTTCCTTGATGTTTGGCAAGTGATTGAATCTTCCATTTGGAATGAAAAGGATTAATATTGGTGCGATCTAATTCCTTATTTGGAATCAATCCTGAACCCGCCGTATCATACCTTTTTTCACTATACGAAATAGCGGACTTGGCTAACTCAATTCTGATGAAATCACGAATTAGAGCATTTGCTCTTACCTCAACAAAGGAAGCATGGACCGAACCATTTTGTTTTTTGTACAAATTTAATACTAAACAAGTCCGAACTAATTGAATACTTGTGTGAGAAATTCCTCGAATTGACTTGCCATATCCATAAAGGATATAATTAACAACTCTAAGTTGGACATTATCCTTTTCCTGCAAGAGATCCTGAGGGAAAAGTGTTGCTAAATTTATCCCGCCCGATATTTCATATGTGACTACAGGCCGAACTGAAACAAAATATTTTTTCTTGATAGGTGTGATCCGTTGGACATAGATCCAATTTTTCCATTTTTCCTTATCCTTATAATATTTTTTTCCCGTTCCTGGTGGTATCAAAATGCCACTGTGCCGGGATATCTTATCTGTCTCTCCAGGAAAATAAATATCTCCAGAGAAGATTTTAAGTTCAATACTTTTTTTTTTTGTCTCCACTCGGACTAATCCGCCTATTCGGCTTCTTGTATTTAAAGCAAGTAGTGTATCTACTCTAATCATACTGTTGTTACGGACCATTATGGATGAGGATCCAGGTAAAATATGTACTTCTTCGGGAATGAAAAAAAACCGATCTACTTTTATTTGGTATTTCAGACTAAATTCTTTTGCTCCTCGATACTCAATCAAATCCTCTTTTTTTACGATTGAATCTACCTCCGCAGTACCATATTTAGTAATTCCTGAATTGCTTCTTATGTATTGTGGATCATCAAAAAAAGCAAAAATAGTATTTCTACATAAAATACCATTTATGGGTATTTCAATCGAAATACCAAAACCGGGTATTAGTTCTTTCTCTCGTTCTTGATCATATTCTAATGGGATGATAAATCTATTTCTTCGCCTTTTCGCCAAAAAAGAAGAATTCTTTTGGAGAATACAAGGATATATAAAATTCCAATGACTATTGGATATAATTCGATCAGATATTGAATAGTCAAAAATTTCCCTATCTTTTTTACTAGAAGTATCCAACAATTTATGTCTTACTCGATCAGTAGTCATTGAGAATTCAGAGATATATCTGTCTTCGACAGAAAAAGAAAGAACATTCATTTGATCTTGATCCTTGTGGAGCGAAAAAGACACTATACTGGATGCGCGCGTACCTCCTGCTAATATCCATAAATGACTTGTTTTTGGTAATAGATGAACATTACCATACGTATATTCGGGTACATGATCGACGTCGGTACT